TTGTGGACAGGGATAGGGTTGTGGACAGGGATAGGGTTGTGGACAGGGATAGGGTTGTGGACAGGGATGGAGGTGTGGACAGGGATGGGGTTATGAACGGGGGTTGGGCTGATGATCAAGTAGAATCCTGGGTCGCAAGAAGTGAGTGGATTGATGATGAAGAAAGAGAATTCTTGGTTCAGTTCTGCACCTTAACGACAGACAAAAGGATTGAGATTGATCAAATTCTATGGAGTCTGACTCATAGTGATCATTTCTCAAAGAATGACTCTGGTTATCAAACGATTGAACAACCGGGAGCAAATTACTTACGGGACTTAGTTGACATTCATAAAAAGTCTCTAATGAATTATGAGTGCAATACATCCTGTTTAGCGGAAAGACGGATATTCCTTGCTCATTATCAGACAATCACTTATTCACAAACCCCGTGTGGGGCTAATAGTTTTGATTTCCCATCTCCTGGAAAACCCTTTTCGCTCCGCTTAGCCTTACCCCCCGCTAGTGGTATTTTAGTGATAGGTTCTAGAGGAACTGGACGATCCTATTTGGTCAAATACCTAGCGACAAACTCTTATGTTCCTTTCATTACGGTATCTACGGACAGGTTCCGCGAGCCTGTAGATAATTTTGATTCTGTTGAAGATGAGGAGGATGATTTTAATTTTAATATTTATAAGGATGCTAATAGTTCTTTTGAGTATGGTCCTCCTCCTTCTAAGCCTCTTAGTTTTGGTGAGGAGGCGGAGCTTGAGTTTGTGCCTATTGTTAAGAGCCTTGTGGCTAGCATTCTTAACATTCTTCGTAGTCTTGGTCGTGTGGGAAATGGTATTGGTGATAGTTTGATTGGGGATATTGATCTTGAGACTCGTTCGGAGGAGCTGAATCGTGATGGGAGGGAGATTGATAAGAGTCAGATTGATGAGAGTCAGATTGATGATAGGGAGATTGATGAGAGGGAGATTGATAGGCGTATGACTTATAGGCTGGAAGGGTTAACTGGGTGGGATATGATAGCTATGGATCCGTTGTTGGGGGAAATAGACCACCAATCTTATATCAACCTTCAATTCGAATTAGCAAAAGCAATGTCTCCTTGCATAATATGGATGCCAAACATTCATAATATGCGTTGGTGGGAGTCGGATTGCTTATCCCTCGGTCTATTAGTGAACCATCTCTCCGGGGGTTGTGAAAGATGTTCCACTAAAAATCTTCTTGTTATTGCTTCGACTCATATTCCCCAAAAGGTGGATCCCACTCTAATAGGTCCGAATAAATTAAATACGTGCATTAAGATACGAAGGCTTCCTATTCCACACCAACGAAAGCACTTTCTCACTCTTTCATATACTAGGGGATTTCGCTTGGAAAATAAAATGTTTCATACTAATAGATTGGGGTACATAACCATGGGTTCCAGTGCACGAGATCTTGCAGCATTTACCAACGAGGCCCTATCGATTAGTATTACACAGAAGAAATCAATTATAGACACTAATACAATTCTATCTGCTCTTCATAGACAAACTTGGGATTTGCAATCCCAGGTAAGATCGTCTCAGGATCGGGGGATCCTTTGCTATCAGATAGGAAGGGCTGTAGCACAAAATGTACTTCTAAGTAATTGCCTCATAGATCCTATAACTATCTATATCAAGAAGAACTCATGGAACAAAGGGCATTCTTATTTGTACAAATGGTACTTCGAACTTGGAACGAGCACGAAGAAATTAACGATACTTCTTTATCTTTTGAGTTGTTCTGCTGGATCGGTCGCTCAAACTCTTTGGTCTCTACCCGGACCCGAAACTGGGATCACTTCTTATAGACCCGCTGAGGATGATTCTGAGCTAGTTCATGGCCTATTAGAAGTAGAAGCCGCTCTGGTGGGAGACTCACGGACAGAAAAGGATTGCAGTCAGTTTGATAATGATCGAGTGACATCGCTTCTTCGGCCCGAACCAAGGAATCCCTTAGATATGATGCAAAATGGATATTTTTCTATCCTTGATGCGGGATCTCTCTATCAAGGATCCGAATTGGGGTTGGAAGACTGTGAAGGAGTCCTCGACCCGGAACAGGAGTTCGTCACTAACATAGTTTGGGCTCCTAGAATATGGAGCCCTTTGGACTTTCTATTGGATTGTATCGACATTCCCAATGAATTGGGATTTCCCTTCTATGGGTCTGATGGAGCGTATGCTGGAGAGGATGATGGAGAGTATCCTGTAGAGGATGAAGAGGATAAGGAAGAGTATTATGACGAACAGTATGAGCTTCACGAGGATGATGAAGAGGTTGATAAAGGGGGTGATGAAGCGTATGATCAACAGTCTGAGCTTCAAGAGGGTGGTGGAGAGTATCCTGGAGCGGATAAGGAAGAGTCTTATAATGAAGAGGGTGAGCTTCAAGAGAATGATTCGGAGTTCTTGCAGACACGAGATAGATCTTACAAAGAACAAAGCTTTTTTCGACTAAGCCGATTCATTTGGAACCC